TATTCCTATGTTATACTATTCAATTCGCGACGATAAATCGATTTGATAGATCATATATTTTTATTCATAATATTGATCTGGGTTAGTATCATTAAGATACAATTCATACCTTTGAACTGATAGGAGTCCACTTTATCATCTATATGGGATTAGATCCCGAATTATTGTGAAACAAAGAGATTCTATTATGGAAGTCAATATTCTTGCGTTTATTGCTACTGCGCTGTTCATTTTAGTTCCTACTGCTTTTTTACTTATCATATACGTCAAAACAATCAGCCAAAATGATTAATTTGAATGAAACTTGAATTCTTCATTTTTATTAAAGGGTTTCAAATTCGATTTCAGTCTTAAATGAAATGATGGGGCTGGAATCATAAGTATCTGATATAGTGTGGTAGAAAGAGCTATATATAGCTCTTTCTACCACACTATACTATAAATTGAGTTTTGTAGAATATTTCATATTCTTAGCACATAGAGTTGTATTGTATATAGAAAGAAGCTTTCTCTTATATGGATCAATTGACAATCAAATCAAATAATCAAATAAATAATAATAATCTAAAATAAATAAATAAATATAAATAAATAATATATTATATACATCATATATATAAATAATATATATATCTAATAATATATAAATAATATATAATAATTAATATATAATAATATAATAATAATAAATAATAATATAAAAAATATATAATTATCTAATTCTAATATTGACTAATATTTAGAATTAAACGAATATAGATAAACTAAACTAAGTCAAGGTATTTTTTTTTCAGCTTTGGCAAAACGATCACAATTGATAGAATTATATTATTCAGTAAAGTACTAAATTAGTAATATTAATATTCCTAGCTCTAAAGCCCACTCCTTCCCCATACTACAAGTGAAAGAGAAAATGTAAACACTACCATTAAAGCAGCCCAAGCGAGACTTACTATATCCATGTGAATGATGTCCCTTATCTCTATGAAATGAAGTATTTATTCCATTATTAATTCAGAATTATAGTGGAATCAATGGTGCAGAGTCAAAATAGGATTCTTACTTACGACTAGTGATGAAACAATTTTACGAATCCACTCGTAAAAAGGTCCTTTATTTCTTAGTCAATAGATTCTATTGAAATTTAAAGAATTGGAAATAATAAATAATAAGAAATAATAAAATAAAATAGAAAATATATATTAAGATATATAAGATAGATAATGAAATAGAAGAAAAAAAAAAATAAGAAAAGAAGAATAACCATTTTGATTTCATTTCTGAGCACTCAGAGCCTATCCTGAGTTTGGATACAAAGTATCCTCGCTCATTTCTTTCCACATCTTTAACCTTAGGAACCAAAATGGAGTGTCTCTTAGGAATCCTTGGATACCAAGATTTACGACTTCTTATTTTCATAGTTCTGATGCCCAGAATAGAATGAATTATCATTATTTCTTTTATTTGGTTCAATTCAGAATAGCCCAAACCAATGCATTAATAAGATTGGATTGCTTCAGATTTATTGGTATCTGTTTGAGCCACACTCAGAAACCAGATTTTTATCAATTTTTATAAAAAAGATGACAGTCTTTTATAGGACCTACGGGTTCTCAAAATCAAGTATCGACAGATCTAGTCCCTTGCCTATGCTTTTGCGGGGCAAGAATTTGTCAAGTTCGATCAGCAGGATTAAAAACTTCCAAGTCTTTTTTTGTTGATCAGGCGACACCCAGATTTGAACTGGGGATAAAGGATTTGCAGTCCCCCGCCTTACCACTTGGCCATGTCGCCAAATTCCATTTGTATTCCCTTAATGGATGAAAAATCCAATTGATTTACGACTAATGATTATCAATTACAATTCTAATCAAATTCTAATCAATTCTAATATTCTATTTTCGAATATTATATTCGAAATATTAATATTAATTATAATATTATATGTGTATATGTAAATATATGTGTATATGTAAACCCCAGAACAGTGTAAACTACAGAGCTGGAATTTTTATACGTGGATACCGAATGAATAGAAAATAGACATTATGATTATGATTTTTGATCGAGTGCGACTTGACCTATGTTGCACCAAGTTCAATTATGAGAAAAGATGCGATATATGGATAGCTATATCGGCATGTGCCGGTATGTACTTCCTAAAGATTACTCCTCTGAGTATTACGTACGCAATTCAATTGTATTTTCGAAATTCTACTACCAAAAAAGATTTGCGAATTACTTTTTGAGCGTTTGTGCTAAAAATAGTTAAACTCTATGCTATTCCTGATTCTTCTGTTTTTATCTCATTCATAGAGAGCAGATTGATTCCCAAATTCATTTATTTTTTGTACCCTGATCGTAATATCATAATAAAAGAATTGGGTAGAAATTGGATCAATTTTCTTATCCGATACCGATAAAAGACTCCGTCAACCTAAGTGACAGAATTTTTTCTCAGGAATGCTTTATCAATTTTAATTTCTTTCTATTTGTACCTGGCTCAAATTCGAACTTGCGTAAAAAATGCCCTCCATTTCTCTGTCTTGCTTCCGTTCATACGTATGATATATATGGATAGAGTTGGCTAAAATTTTATGTGATTCAGTAAACAGAATACCCATTCCATCATTGCTAGATCGATCGGTATGGTTCGATGAATAGTGAGCTAAGCCAATAATGGGATTTTTTCAATAAAGAGGAAACTTCAGATTAAGATGCTCCAGAATGGAAATGAAGGAATGTCCACAATACCTGGATTTAGTCAGATACAATTTGAGGGATTTTTTAGGTTCATTAATCAGGGCTTGGCGGAAGAATTTCATAAGTTTCCAAAAATTGAAGATAGAGATCAAGAAATTGAATTTAATTTATTTGTGGAAACATATCAATTGGTAGAGCCCTTGATAAAAGAAAGAGATGCTGTATATGAATCACTCACATATTCTTCTGAATTATATGTACCCGCGGTCTTAATTTGGAAAACCGATAGAAATATGCAAGAACAAACAGTTTTTATTGGGAACATCCCTATAATGAATTCTTTTGGAACCTCTATAGTAAATGGAATATACCGAATTGTGATCAACCAAATATTGCAAAGTCCTGGTATTTACTACCGTTCAGAATTGGAACATAACGGAATTTCTGTCTATACCAGTACTATAATATCGGATTGGGGGGGAAGGTCAGAATTAGAAATTGACAGAAAAGCAAGGATATGGGCCCGTGTAAGTAGAAAACAAAAAATCTCTATTCTAGTTCTATCATCAGCTATGGGTTCGAATATAAGAGAAATTCTAGATAATGTTTGTTACCCTGAGATTTTCTTGTCTTTCCCGAATGAAAAAGAGAAAAAAAAGATTGGGTCAAAAGAAAATGCTATTCTGGAGTTTTATCAACAATTTGCTTGTGTAGGGGTAGGGAGAGATCCGGTATTTTCTGAGTCCTTATGCAAGGAATTACAAAAGAAATTTTTTTACCAAAGATGTGAATTAGGAAAGATTGGTCGACGAAATATAAACCGGAGACTGAATCTTGATATACCCCAAAACAATACATTTTTGTTACCACAAGATATATTGGCTGCTGTGGATCATTTGATTGAAATGAAATTTGGAATGGGTATACTTGACGATATGAATCACTTGAAAAATAAACGTATTCGTTCTGTCGCAGATCTATTACAGGATCAATTCGGATTGGCTCTTGTTCGTTTAGAAAATGCGGTTCGAGGAACTATATGTGGAGCAATCAGGCATAAATTGATACCGACTCCTCAAAATTTGGTAACTTCAACTTCATTAACAACTACTTATGAATCGTTTTTTGGCCTACACCCTTTATCTCAAGTTTTGGATCGAACTAATCCGTTGACACAAATTGTTCATGGGCGAAAATGGAGTTATTTGGGTCCTGGGGGATTGACGGGGCGAACTGCTAGTTTTCGGATACGAGATATCCACCCGAGTCACTATGGACGTATTTGCCCAATTGACACGTCCGAAGGAATCAATGTTGGACTTATTGGATCATTAGCTACTCATGTTAAGGTTGGTTATTGGGGATCTATAGAGAGTCCTTTTTATGAATTATCTGAGAGATCAAAAGAGGCACAGATGGTTCATTTATCACCAAATAGAGATGAATATTATATGGTAGCAGCAGGAAATTCTTTGGCCTTGAATCGGGGTATTCAAGAACAACAGGTTGTTCCGACTCGATATCGTCAAGAATTCCTGACTATTGCATGGGAAGAGATTCATCTTAGAAGCATTTTTCCTTTCCAATATTTTTCTATTGGAGCTTCCCTCATTCCTTTTATCGAGCATAATGATGCGAATCGAGCTTTAATGAGTTCTAATATGCAGCGCCAAGCAGTTCCCCTTTCTCGTTCCGAAAAGTGCATTGTTGGAACTGGGTTGGAAGGCCAAACGGCTCTAGATTCGGGTATTTCAGCTATAGCCGAACACAAGGGAAAAATCATTTATACTGATACTCACAAGATCGTTTTCTCAAGTAATGGGGATACTCTAAGCATTCCATTAGTTATGTATCAACGTTCCAACAAGAATACTTTTATGCATCAAAAAACTCAGGTTCGGCAGGGTAAATATATGAAAAAGGGACAAATTCTAGCGGGTGGTGCGGCCACAGCTGGTGGGGAACTCGCTTTAGGAAAAAATGTATTAGTAGCTTATATGCCATGGGAAGGTTACAATTTTGAAGACGCAGTACTAATTAGTGAACGTCTGATTTATGAAGATATTTATACTTCTTTTCACATCCGGAAATATGAAATTCAGACTCATGTAACAAGCCAAGGTCCTGAAAGAATAACTAAGGAGATTCCGCATTTAGAGGCTCATTTACTCCGAAATTTAGACAGAAATGGAATTGTTATGCTGGGATCTTGGATAGAAACAGGTGATATCTTAGTAGGTAAATTAACACCTCAGACAGCGAATGAATCATCATATGCCCCAGAGGATAGATTATTACGAGCTATACTTGGCATTCAGGTATCCACTTCAAAAGAAACTTCGCTAAGACTACCTATAGGGGGAAGGGGCCGAGTTATTGATGTGAGATGGATCCGTAGAAAGGGGGGTTCCAATTATAATCAAGAAAGGATTCGTGTATATATTTCACATAAACGTGAAATCAAAGTGGGGGATAAAGTAGCTGGAAGGCATGGGAATAAAGGTATAATTTCGAAAATTTTGTCTAGACAAGATATGCCCTATTTGCAAGATGGAACGCCCGTTGATATGGTATTCAACCCATTGGGAGTCCCCTCACGAATGAATGTGGGACAGATATTTGAATGTTCACTCGGGTTAGCGGGGGATCTGTTAAAGAGACATTATAGAATAGCACCCTTTGATGAGAGATATGAGCAAGAGGCTTCAAGAAAACTTGTTTTTTCTGAATTATATGAAGCCAGTAAGCAAACAAAAAATCCATGGGTATTTGAACCCGAATATCCGGGAAAAAGCAGAATATTTGATGGAAGAACAGGAGATCCTTTTGAACAACCTGTTCTAATGGGAAAGTCCTATATCCTAAAATTAATTCATCAAGTTGATGATAAAATCCATGGACGTTCCAGTGGGCATTACGCACTTGTTACACAACAACCCCTTAGAGGTAGGGCCAAACAAGGGGGGCAGCGAGTAGGAGAAATGGAAGTTTGGGCTCTAGAGGGATTTGGTGTTGCTCATATCTTACAAGAAATGCTTACTTATAAATCTGATCATATTAGAGCTCGTCAAGAAGTACTTGGTGCTACGATTATTGGAGGAACAGTACCTAACCCAGAGGGTGCTCCAGAATCTTTTCGAGTGCTCGTTCGAGAACTACGATCTTTGGCCCTAGAACTGAATCATTTCCTTGTATCTGAAAAGAACTTTCAGATTAATAGGAAGGAAGCTTAATCTCAATGAATCAGAATTTCGATTCTATGATCGACCAGTATAAACATCAACAACTTCGAATTGGACCAGTTTCCCCTCAACAAATCAGGGCTTGGGCAAATAAAATTCTACCCAATGGAGAGATAGTTGGAGAGGTGAAAAAACCCTATACTTTTCATTATAAAACCAATAAACCGGAGAAAGATGGATTGTTTTGTGAAAGAATTTCTGGACCCATAAAAAGTGGTATTTGTGCTTGTGTAAATTACCGAGCTATTGGGGTTGAAAAAGAAGACCCGAAATCTTGTGAAGAATGCGGGGTAGAATTTGTTGATTCTCAGATACGCAGGTACAAAATGGGATACATCAAACTCGCATGTCCAGTGACTCATGTGTGGTATTTGAAATGCCTTCCTAGTTATATTGCGAATCTTTTAGATAAGCCCCTTAGGGAATTAGAGGGCCTAGTATATTGCGATGTGTGATTTGATCTAAATTTTAATTTGACAGATTCGGATTGAGAAACTGTTATCCCATTCAATCTGATTGGGATGCCCCCGGCTCTGACGTGTATCTTGGGAGGAGGAACATGAAGCTCAGAATTATGGGTGCATTCAAGACTCAAAAATGTAAGTAAAGGGGAATTGATCCATGGTCGATTACGAAACAGATAATATAGGAATAGCTAGTTATACCTCGTGAAAAAAGACTTTTTTGTTTTGTGGAATTTCTTTGGTGGAATTATACATTTCATTTCTTTTAGAGAGAAATTCTGTTCAGGCAAGTGAATATAGCATGGTTACAGGAGCCTATCTATCGCATATATGCTTCAAGGGGCATCATGTCATAACCATCGAGGTGAGTAGGGACCTAAAAAAGATCAAATGGAACAAAACAATATAATATATAGACAAATAAATCCTTTATTTAAGAGTCAAAAAATATTCTTTTCATTTCAGTGAATTCATCATTTGAGGGGAAGTAGACTACTCAATAATTTCCCATTTCATTTTTTCGTAAACATAAAGAAATATAAAATTCAAGTAAAAAAGTTAGAGTGAAAATAAAAAAAATAAGATAAGAATGAATCAATGAAAGACTGGTCCTTACTGGGAACTTGAGTAAAGAGTAGCTTTTTGTAGGATTTTATCGAACAAAGTTTAAAAAGAAGAAGAACCCCTTTCTTTATTTGGTGTAACTACTCGAGCCGGATGAGAGGAAACCTTCACGTCCGATTGTGAGGGGGGGGGAATCCAATCCTATAGGAACCTATCTCAATTTTTCTTTTGCTAGGTCCATAGCTAAAAAACCTACTTTCTTACGATTACGAGGTTCATTCGAATATGAAATCCAATCCTGGAAATACAGCATCCCACTTTTTTTTACTACTCAAGGTTTCGATAAATTTCGAAATCGAGAAATCTCTACGGGGGCAGGTGCTATTAGAGAACAATTAGCCGATTCGGATTTGCGAATTATTACAGATAATTCTTTGGTAGAATGGAAGGAATTAGGAGACAAAGAATCCGCAGGAAATGAATGGGAAGATAAAAAAATTAGAAGAAGAAAGGATTTTTTGGTTAGG